GATTATTACACATAAATTGACCTTTTGTCGAATAAAGTAATCTTAGAAAATTCTAGGGTTGACGCGTAGACTTAAATAAAATTAGTAAAAGCGGATTTGATTCCATTTTTTTTTCAATTTAAGATCTTTTTTGTCTAAAAATTCATCGGATGAGTCTTTTTAACTTTAACAAAAAAGGCCCGGCTGGGGACTGACCAGGCCAGGCTATTAAAAAAAAAAGATCTTTTACTTGTGTTTTGACGAGACAAAATAAAAAAAAGGATTCTCTATTTCTATTATTGTGGTTTTATTTATTTCTCTTTTGAGTTCGCGCCTTTTCTTTATCTAATTTTTATCGAAATTTTTGATATAAATAGAATTACTGAGAAAGTTCTATAAAAAAAGTTATATATATATAATAGTAATATATATATATATTATATATAAATAGGTGATAAATATATTTATATAATAAAAAAGAAATTATCTATATATAATAAAATATAGAAAATGAAAAAATATATATAATCTAAAGAATAATCTATAAAAAAAATAAAGCTTTTTAAGAATAAAGTGGAGAAGGTTCTTTTTCAAGCCTTTTTTTGTCTAATGAACCTAATTAAGTATCCCTTTTCGATTAGGAGAGATGGCTGAGTGGACTAAAGCGTTGGATTGCTAATCCATTGTACGAGTTAATCGTACCGAGGGTTCGAATCCCTCTCTTTCCCTTTTTCCTTTTGATGATGTGTAATAGATAAAATCCTACTAAAATTCGAGCATTTCCACTAATTAAATAAAGCAATAAAAAACCTTTCTTTTTTATTCTTCACGTCCCGGATTACGTCCTGGATCATTAGATAGGAATCCAAATATGAAGAGAGAAACAAAGAATATAACTACAGTGTATACAAAAAGTTTGAGAGTAAGCATTACACAATCTCCAAGATCTTACTAAAAAAAAAAGAGAATAGATTCTCTATTTTTATACCAAATATCTAATTTTGATACCAATAAATCAAGTGATTTATTTTTTTCTCGAAAAAAAATAAAAAAAAGGGTTTCAGAACGTCATTTGTAATAAGATAATAGTCGAGGCTTTCATATTCAAACAGATTTGCATACCAACATCTAGATATTTTTTTTGGTGAACTCGAATCTAATTAGGTTCTTTCATTTAGGGAAAAGAGGATACAATTTAGGAAATAGAATGATCCAGATTTAGTATGGCTACCAAAAAAATTGCATATTTGAATTGAGAGTTCGCTCATACGTCACGGTTTTTTTGATCTTTTGAATTGTTGGAAGAATAAAAATCGTGAATTTTTTTAAGACAGTATTAAGAATTTCATCGAAAACTTACAGCGGCTTGCCAAACAAAGGCTAAGAGAAGAAAGAAAAGAGGTATTACGGGCATAACATCTACGATTGGATTTAAAAAGGCGTAGGCCTCCGGCAATTTGGCGACTAAAAAAGTGCTTGAAAAAAGGGCAGAATTCAAACAAATACAGATCAAATTAAATATATTAAGCATAACAAAAATTGGTGTTCTTGTGGATAATTTTATTTTGATTGAGTTATTAATATATTTTTTATATAAGGAAAAAATAAAAAAAGATAGTCTAAAAAGACTTTGTTGAACTTACTCAATCAAAAATCCTTTCATTCTCTTATGAGAATTAAAGAAATAATATTTTCATACAATATCTTAATTGAATTCTATGTAATGATCAATAAAGTAAGTTTGATTTGCTATCTACACGTGTCAAAACTCTAGCACCAATGTAATCTATATTTAATTTGGGCTTAAATTGAATTGACGAACAACCAATAGCAATATTACTCTTTTAGTAGTCTTGAATAAAAATCGAAATGGGGCGTAGCCAAGCGGTAAGGCAACGGGTTTTGGTCCCGCTATTCGGAGGTTCGAATCCTTCCGTCCCAGAGTACCGGAATCAATCTTCTATTGCCTTTGTACACCATCTTTCTCTTTCTGTTTAAAAATCTAATAGTTTTGAAGAATAAAATATTGAAATGAAAAGAAGAAAAAACTTATTTTGCAGCATTTCAACCGAATTCAAAAAAATCTATTTGCTTTTGTAATTTGTGTGTGATGCGGGTAAGTAAGGTAGAACCATAGATTTTAAGAGTTTTAATAAAAAAATCTATATTTATATATATAAATATAGATTTCTATTAAAATTTTAGATTTTACATATATACAATCTAATATGGGATTCGTTTGAATTCTGACTGAACCTTTTACGCGTAAATTCACTATTCCATTCATAGAGAAAGAAAAAAGTATAGATTACGATATACTGACTGAACTATGACTATTCATTATTTCATACTTGAATCAATTACACAAACTAGAGGAATGTTATGGTAAAACTTCGTTTAAAACGATGTGGTAGAAAGCAACGTGCGACTTGAATTGAAGGACATGATCTGCTGTGGATTTTTGGATCCGCCACTTTTTATATAGGAATATAGGTGCTCTTGGCTCGACATTTTGTGTTCTATTTTACTAAAGTTCTACACTTTTTTGGAATATAAAAAAGAGTACAGGATGGAGCTCGAGGAGAATATAAAGTTTTTATTCCTTTCGCAGGAGTAAGGATCTAGGGTTAGTGCGAATCAATAAGTTGGAACAACTTCGTAAGTCTTTTTATTTTTATATTGAAAAAAAAAGCCCTTTCAAGCAATTTTACAATGGAAAAGGAAATTTTCTGAAAATTGTAAAATTCTTTGAATAAAAAGTATATCATGCGTGAATCAAGCGTTTATATGATTCTTTGATAGAAAGAAAAGAAATCATAAACAAAATAAGGGGCTTGTTGCTGCCCTTTTTTAATAAAACGATTCAAGATCACCGAAGTCATGTCTAAACCCAAAGATTCAAAGTAAGGATAAAGAATCCTGAAACAAGGAAATCCAGTTTTCAATTGTTTGAACAACTAGATTAGAATGAAGAATTAAAATTGATTCTAAAAAAACGAGACAAACAAAAAAAGGGTTAGAGACTACTCAATAAAAAAAGTACTTAAGGATTCTCTGTTGAGATATTTGAGAGTTATTTAACTTGAGTTATGAGAGTACGAATGTTACGAATGCTTTTTATGGAAAAAAATATTTAGGGTTTCAATACTGGCTAATTTATTTAATCTTTTTATTAATCTATTTAATATTTGAATTTTATACAGAGAGGTAACTTCTATTCATTGCATTTTTTTTCTCGAGCCGTACGAGGCCAAAACCTCTTATACGTTTCTAGGGGGGGTATTATTCATATACATCTATCCCAATGAGCCGTTTATCGAATCGTTGCAATTGATGTTCGATCCCGAAGAGAAGGAAGAGATCTTCACAAGGTGGGTTTTTATGATCCGATAACAAATCAAACTTATTTAAATCTTCCTGCTATTCTCGATTTTCTTAAAAAAGGGGCTCAACCAACAAGAACAGTTCATGATATTTCAAAGAAGGCAGGGATTTTTACGGAATTAAGTCTTAATAAAACGAAATTGAATTAATGAAATATAAAAAAGAGGATGTGAAAGACTCATATATAGCTTGGTATCAAATTTTATCTACTCTTTTCTTTCCTCCTCTTTCGCTCCCATCATATTTTTTTTGATTTATTCGAATTTCTATTTATTATTAGCTAAGGTACGAATACTAAAAAATACCCTGCTAACAACTACTATGTTTTATAATCATAAACAAATTTATGAAAACAATTTTGGATCTATATTATATAAATTCTAATTTTTGTATAAATACAAAATTTTACTGTATAGAAAATAATACTGTATATAAAATAATATATTAATTCTGAATAAAACGAATATATATATTAATATATTAGTTTATAAATATATATATTATTATATGAATAATTTATTCATTATTCATAACAAATTAAAAGCCATAAAAAATGGGTCTAAAAAAAGTATAAAAAGATTTGAGATTACCCTAACTGGCTTAGTTTTCATTCATTGTATGAACTAACAAACCAAGGGGTTAAGCTTTTTTATTTATTTTTTCTATTCTTTTCACTATATTAAAAATTAACAATCATATTGACAACAGTGTATGGACCAAATATAATTCTCTCATAGATAAATAGATTTATTTATCCCTGACGCACACATGACTGGATTTTTCTTTTTTTTTTTTCTTTATTCTGGTTGTATCTACATATTTGCAGTACTTTATTTTTTTGTTTTTTGGGGGTTGCTAACTCAACGGTAGAGTACTCGGCTTTTAAGTGCGACTAGCATCTTTTACACATTTGTATGAAGAAAAGGATTCGTCCAGATCCGCGGTAGAGTTTGTAAGACCACGACTGATCCTGAAAGGAATGAATGGAAAAAATAGCATGTCGTATCAAGGGAGAATTCAAATAACATTTTTTTTTTTGCTTTCCTGATCGGTACAACCTTCGTTTTCGATGTCGAAAAAAAAAAAAAAGAATTCCAATTTGGGTCAAGTGAATAAATATAAATGGATGGATAAAAAACCCAGTTTTCCTGATTCCAGGAAAAAAAAGAAACGAGCTTCCATTCGTAATTTGAAAAATTACCCGATCTAATTAAATGTTAAAAATAGATTAGTGCCTAATACGGGTATGGGAAGGAATTTTTTTCTTGCGTGTTATTATTTTTCATGAGTCCTAATTATTTTTTCCCTAGTCCGTTTGGGTTAGGTTGTAAATGGATGTGTAAAAGAAGCAGTATATTGATAAAAAAAATATATATATATATATATTTCCAAAATCAAAAGAGCGATTAGGTTAAAAAATAAAGGATTTCTAATCATCTTGTTTTGTTATTCTATAATATAACGAACAGAAACCTATTAAAGATAGAGAATCCGGTTAGCAGTCTACCTGTTTATGAGGTATCTATTGCTTTCGTAGTCTAATACCTTATTTTGACTGTATCGCACTATGTGTCATTTCAGAACTCAAGAAAATAACGACTTTACCTTCAGTTCAAATCGAATTTCAATCCAAATGG